GAAATCAGACCAAGCGTCTTAATACATATGCAAAAAAATTCATTATTGGCCCACCATTGATTACAAGATTTAGCTTTTATGAATCGCTATTGGTTTGATACGAATAATGGCAGTCGTTTCAGTATGTTAAGGATACAGATGTATCCACAATTCATTTAGAGTTACTTAATAGCCTATTTCTTATACTATATCTCTATCCCGTGAAATTCTCGAGCCCAAAGATGGATGCATATGCTGTGTTTCATTTTGCTAAATGATATCAATTAAATGGTATATCAATTCTATAAATTGGATATAGCAATAAATAAATCAGCAAAATTCTTTTATTTTAGATAGAAGAAATGTTTCTTCTATCTAAAATAAAAGAATGTACCCTTCTATCCAAATCCAATTTGCATCGATAAAATAAATCCAAATTCCAGATTCCAGCAGTAGATGAATAATTGCAAATTTTTGTGTGTACGAGATTAGAATAACTTAAAAATAACTGACATAATTTTTTATTTTTCCTGATCAGAAAAATACATGAAAAAGAAAGGAGGTAGAAAAATTTGTTGATTTATGGTTAAAGAAGAAAAACAAGAAAACAGGGGTTCTGTTGAATTTCAAGTATTCAGTTTCACCAATAAGATACGGAGACTTGCTTCACATTTAGAATTACACAAAAAAGATTTTTCATCGGAAAGAGGTCTACGAAGACTTTTGGGAAAACGTCAACGTTTGCTGGCTTATTTGGCAAAGAAAAATAGAGTACGTTATAAGAAATTAATCAGTCAGTTGGATATTCGGGAGAAGTAATTTAATCGTTCGAATTTTTTTCTTATTTTATTAGTAGTCTTATAGTAGTCTTAGATTTTGCATTTTGATGAGCCTCGTTTTGAGGAATTCATGGAATAATCCATTTTCATGGAATAAAGAATAAGAACAAGGATACATAACATAAAAAAAAGAATAGATAAGACGATATTCGCCCTCCCCCTACATATTTGATTTCTTCTCCTATACAAAAACCAGCAAGACCTACTCCATTGATAATTCCATCAATGACACCTTTATCAAAAAAATGCGTTAGTTCAGCTAATCTTCTTATACCTAGGATAAAAACCCTAGTATAGAAAAAATCTATATAACCACGATTATATGACCAGCTGTATATCTTTTTTTTTACTTCATCCAAAAAGCTCTTTTTTGGATTCTTTTTTACAAGGGAATTTTGAAAATTCAAATTCTGAAAAAAAGAATAAGCAGATCCATAAAAGATATATGCTATGAATAGACCAAAAATTGCTAAACTTACAGAAGAAATTGCATTAGTGAGAAATTCATATGAATTTATGGAAGAATTCGAATTTTCCTGGAACAAGTTTATTGAAGGAGTTAGCCACTTTGATAATATGGTTAACTCCAATATTCTATTATCTTTTACTCCATTATCAAAACGGATTCCTATGGATCCAATGAACAAAGTAAAAAGTAGTAATATAAGAAGAGGAAATAGCATAGTATTTCCCGTTTCATGAGGATAGACAAAAGTGTTTTTAGCCCCAAAGGGAGTACTAAAGGATCCTATCTTATTTCTTGTATTAGCAGGAATTTTGGGTATATTTTGTGAAAAAAAAGAAACTCCACTCTTCATTGTTGATAAAACAAAATCCCTATTGACTCCTTTGGATATACTTTTTCCCCATAAGGATATTGAATACAACGAACCTTCTTTAGTACTACTGTAATTTTGAAAATGAACACGCAAATACCCATCAAAAGTAAGTAAATATATCCGAAACATATAAAATGCAGTTAATCCTGCAGTAAAAGAGGCTATTATTCCAAAAAAGGGTGAATACAACCAACTATTACTAAGGATTTCATCTTTGGACCAGAAGCAAGCAAGAGGTGGAATACCACAAAGAGAAAGTGTACCACATAAAAAAGTAGTTCTTGTAATTGGAACGTATTTTCTTAAACCACCCATAAGAACCATATTCTGACTTTTATCTGGTGAATATCCAACAAGAGGTTCCATTGAATGAATAACGGATCCGGATCCTAAGAACAATAAAGCTTTCGAATAAGCATGAGTGATCAAATGGAATAAAGCAGCTTGATAAGAACCTATACCTAGAGCTAACATCATATAACCCAATTGAGACATTGTAGAATAGGCTAAGCTTCTTTTAATATCTCTCTGAGCAAGAGCTAAAGTGGCTCCTAAGAAGAGTGTTATTGTACCTACTAAAGAAATGAAACTCATTATCAAGGGTAGGGATATGAAAAGAGGAAGAAGTCTAGCTAGAAGAAAAATCCCCGCAGCAACCATAGTTGCTGCGTGTATAAGAGCCGAAATGGGAGTGGGTCCTTCCATAGCATCAGGTAACCATACGTGAAGAGGAAATTGTGCAGATTTTGCAACTGCACCAAGGAATAATAAAAAAGCACACAAAGTAGTAAGTAAGGAATTAATCCCATTATTAGGAATCCAGTTATTAGCTATTTTGAACAAATCCCGAAACTCCAAACTACCCGTTATCCAAAAAAAACCTAAAATTCCTAATAACAGACCAAAATCCCCTACACGATTAGTTACAAAAGCTTTTTGACAAGCACTCGCTGCAATTGGCCGCGTAAACCAAAAGCCTATCAATAAATAGGAACACATTCCGACAAGTTCCCAAAAAAAATAAATTTGTATCAAATTGGAACTAGTAACCAATCCCAACATGGAAGTATTAAAAAAACTTATATAAACAAAAAATCTCAAATATCCTTCATCGTGAGACATATAATCGTCACTATAAATAAGAACTAAGATTCCTACAGTAGTAATTAGTATTAACATAATAGACGTAAGGGGGTCGACCAAGTATCCAAATTCTAAGGAAAAATCATTATTGATGGTCCAAGACCATAGATATTGATAGATAGAACTTCCATTTATTTGTTGAATAGACAGGTGAAGTGAGAATACCATAGCTATACTTAAGAGTAAAATACTAGGAAAAGCCCATATGCGACGAAGATTTTTTGTTGCTGTGGGAATAAGAAAAAGTCCAAATCCCATTGACATAATAACTGGAAGTGGGAGAAGAGGAATTACCCAGGCATATTGATATGTATGTTCCATAAGAAAAGAAATAGCAATTTTTAGTTTAAATTTATAGTTCAAATTTTCTATAAAATAAAATTGTTTCCGATTCACCAAACCTATTCTTATCTCTTTCTAAAGGAATTCAAAAAACAAAATAAGAAAAAGAAAAAATACTGGAATTCTGGATTTTTCAAATTTCTCTCATTAAAATATTCCAAAATTAAGAATGGGTTTAGTTACTTAAATTCAAAAAGTGAATCAAAGAATTTCGGTATCTAGTTATTAGTTAAAAAAAAATATTTATTAAAATACAAAAAAAGATTGAATAATTTTACTTTCTAATCATTTTTGTATTTCTTTCTGTTAAAATAAAAGAGCTCTGTTGTTTCGTAATTGATTGATTGAATTCCAAAGAAAACCTATATTTATAGGAAATTCTCGAATATTGCTTATTTCATATAAAAGGAAATCCTAATGAAATGACTAGAATTCTCTAAGTTTTAGAATGTCTTGTTTAAGAGACTAAGTATTTTTTTTATTGGAATTCAATTATGGAATAGCTTTCTGAACTTAATTAACTATTTGAATTGAATTTTACCTTCTTTTTATCTCCCCCTCTTATATGAGGGCTTATCCCCCATACCATATATTTATATATGGAGTATATTTGATATATAAATTAATTTAAATAGAAAATCTTAAAAAACTCTTGTCTTATCCACATTAGACAAAATGAACTAAAGAAGAATTTCCAATTTAAGTATCTTTCAGTATCATTTAAGTATCTTTCAGTATCTAAGTATAAATACTAAGAAAAAACAGAAAGAAGGATTGATTTGCGGCAATAGATGTCTTTCACATACAACTAGAAAAAAGTAATTCCCTTTTTGAATGGCAGTTCCAAAAAAACGTACTTCGATGTCAAAAAAGCGTATTCGTAAAAATCTTTGGAAAAAAAAGACTTATTTTTCCATAGTACAATCTTATTCTTTAGCAAAATCAAGATCATTTTCTAGCGGCAACGACCATCCAAAACCAAAAGGTTTTTCTGGGCAACAAGCAAACAAATAATAAGATTTTGAAATAATCTGAATTGAACTATCCAAAAGAAATTCCAATTATTTAATATGAATGAATAATTCAGATTAATTAATAAATGTACTTTTATGTGTCGAATTCCTCGGTACAATATTCTTAGAACGAATCCCTCCGTTATCATTATATAGAACAAAAGTTTTTGGTATATTGTGTCCTCAGTATTCTTTTCCTATCAAAGAACTTTTTTTTTATATTTATAATAGAATCCTCATAAAAATGAGGATTCTATTATAAAAAGTAGACTATTCTTGCAATAGGACTTACAACCTCTACCTAATCTTATCCAAAATTCCCATATAAATGGGTTTAGGACTGGTACATCATATTAATAAGAGTGTAAAGGCTTTCATTCTATAAATTTTTCTAAAATACAAAATTCATTTCATTGTAGTTAATGATGAACTTCTAATGTTCCTAAATTCTATGGCCTCTCCCAGTCTCGACGATTCACGATAAAATAACTATTATTCTTTTAAGTTAACTATTATTTTAAATTAGCCGCCATGGTGAAATTGGTAGACACGCTGCTCTTAGGAAGCAGTGCTCAAGCATCTCGGTTCGAATCCGAGTGGCGGCATTCTCGAAAAAGAATACAATAAATTATAAAATGGATTCAATTCGAAATTTCCAATTTTGTAATGGGACCTTATCGTTATGCTATTTGCAACTTTAGAACATATACTAACTCATATCTCTTTCTCAACCATTTCAATTGTGATTACGATTCATTTGATAACCTTATTAGTTCATGAACTTAGGGGATTACGTGATTCGTCAGAAAAAGGAATGATAGCTACTTTTTTCTCTATAACAGGATTTTTAGTCTCTCGTTGGGTTTCTTCGGGACATTTTCCATTAAGTAATTTATATGAGTCATTGATCTTCCTTTCATGGACTCTGTATATTCTTCATACTATTCCTAAGATACAGAACTCGAAAAATGATTTAAGCACAATAACTACGCCAAGTACTATTTTAACGCAAGGCTTTGCCACGTCGGGTCTTTTAACTGAAATGCATCAATCCACAATACTAGTACCTGCTCTACAATCTCAGTGGTTAATGATGCATGTCAGTATGATGTTACTAAGCTATGCAACTCTTTTGTGCGGATCCTTATTATCCGCCGCTCTTCTAATCATTAGATTTCGAAATTCTTTCGATTTCTTTTCACTAAAGAAAAATGTTTTAAGAAAAACATTTTTCTTTAGTGAGATTGAATATTTATATGCAAAAAGAAGTGCTTTAAAAAACACCTCTTTTCCCGTATTTCCAAATTATTACAAATATCAATTAACTGAGCGTTTGGATTCTTGGAGTTATCGTGTCATTAGTCTAGGGTTTACTCTTTTAACCGTGGGTATTCTTTGTGGAGCAGTATGGGCTAATGAGGCATGGGGATCCTATTGGAATTGGGATCCTAAGGAAACTTGGGCATTTATTACCTGGACCATATTTGCAATATATTTACATAGTAGAACAAATCCAAATTGGAAGGGTACGAATTCCGCACTTGTAGCTTCGATAGGATTTCTTATAATTTGGATCTGCTATTTTGGTATCAATCTGTTAGGAATAGGTTTACATAGTTACGGTTCATTTACATTACCATCTAAATAATTACATAACATAAAACCTGAAGGTTTTTTCCTTTTTTGTTTGATTTGAGAACCCTTTGAAAAGACGTTCAAGGGGTTCTCAAAAATTCGAGATAGATCTAATTAGACTTTTTTACTTTTTTCTGAATTTTTTATTTTTCCACTCTGGAATATAGAGCGGACTGGTTAAAAAAAGAAAATCCTATTTAGTATAATAATTGGATAATAGAACCTCTACCCTATCAACGGATAGAGAGAGAACAAAATCTGGATAAATACCAATTCCTATTACTGGTAAAAAGATACAGATTAAAAGAAAGAGTTCCCGTGGTCCAGAATCTACAAAATTTTTGTTTGGAACATGAAATAGCTTGTATCCATAGAACATCTGGCGTAACATAGATAATAAATAAATAGGAGTTAATATCATTCCTATTGCCATTACAAAAGTAATTAGCATTTTTGGCATTAACATAAATTTAGGACTAGTAATTAGTCCAAAAAATACTACTAATTCTGCAACAAAACCGCTCATTCCCGGCAAGGCAAGAGAAGCCATTGAAAAGCTACTAAACATGGTAAAAATTTTTGGCATTGGGATAGATATTCCCCCCAGTTCTTCGAGATAAACAAGACGCATTCTATCACAAGCCGTTCCCGCCAAGAAAAAAAGTGTAGCACCGATAAATCCATGAGATAATATTTGTAAAATAGCTCCATTTAGTCCAATGTTGGTTATGGAACCAATTCCTATAATTATGAAACCCATGTGAGATACGGAGGAGTAGGCTATTCTTTTTTTGAAATTTCGTTGACCAAGAGAAGTTGAAGCTGCATAGATTATTTGCACCGCTCCTATTATTACCAACCAGGGGGAAAATAGATAATGAGCATGCGGTAACAATTCCATATTGACCCGAATCAATCCGTATGCTCCCATCTTTAATAGAATTCCGGCTAAAAGCATACATGTACTGTAATGCGCTTCCCCATGGGTATCTGGTAACCACGTATGTAAAGGTATAATCGGCAATTTGACAGCATAAGCAATAAGGAAGCCAAAATACAGTAGTATTTCTAATGTTGTAGGGTATGATTGATTAATCAATCTTTCTAAATCTAATCCGGGTTCATTGGAACCATATAATCCCATACCCAGAACTCCAATTAAGAAAAAAATGGAACCGCCTGCAGTATACAAAATAAACTTGGTAGCTGAATACAGACGCCTCTTTCCCCCCCACATGGATAAAAGTAAGTAAACAGGAATTAATTCTAACTCCCACATGATAAAAAAAAGTAAAAGGTCTCGTGAAGAAAATAATCCTATTTGACCGCTATACATTGCTAGCATCAGGAAATAGAATAATTGCGAATTCCGAGTAACCGGCCAAGCCGCTAAAGTAGCTAAAGTAGTGATAAATCCTGTCAATAAAATAGATCCTAATGAAAGTCCATCGATTCCCAATCTCCAGTGGAAATCGAAAACATCTATCCATTTAGAATCCTCCTTTAATTGGATTAAGGGATCCTCCAATTGGAAATGATAACAGAATGCATAAGTCATTAGAAGGAATTCTAATAAACAAATAGCTATAGTATACCACCTAACGATTTTATTTCCTTTATGAGGTAAAAAGAAAATTAATGAACCTGCAAATATCGGCAAAACAACAAGTATTGTTAACCAAGGAAAATAACTCATGATAAAGTAATAAAGACAAGATACGTTTTGACCAGAAAAGCCCATGCTCGATTATTTCGAGCACAGGCTTCTTCGGTAAAGAGGAATCAGACGATTCAAGTGGAGTTTTTTGTAACGTATCAATAAGATAGAGCCATACTGCGGGTTGTTTCAGGCCCTAAATAAACGCGGACACTTAAAAAATCCGTTGGGCAGGCGGATTCGCATCTCTTACAACCCACACAATCTTCGGTTCTCGGCGCGGAAGCAATTTGCTTGGCTTTACATCCATCCCAAGGTATCATTTCTAATACATCTGTTGGGCAAGCTCGTACACATTGAGTGCATCCTATACATGTATCATAAATTTTTACAGAATGTGACATTGGATCTCTAAATTTTCCTTTTCAACATAAAAATTTTCGATCTGGTAAAAATGAAATTAGTACTATATAAATTAGATGTATTGTAGACACCAGACGAAGCAATGGTTTATCCAAACTTTAACAAATAATGCAATATATTTCGTAATCTGTTTGTGAGAAAGCGTGAAAAGAGCCAAGAGACTTGAATTTAAGGCTTCAACAGTCATAATTATACGAATTCTACATACTAATTCGAATTAGCCAATAAATTGGCTATCATCTTTTCAATATAAATTATTGCAATATTCAAATTGCAATATCAATGAATTGCAAAAATGCAATATTCAATAAGTAAAAAACAATACTCTGAAATAACCTACTCAAAAAATGGATATTATTAAACACTAATAAGAAAATAAGATTAGATTTCTATTCATCTTAATGTTTCTTATTATTATATATGCGCCTTTGTTTAGAGGATTCTATGTCTAATTATTCAAAAAATTGGATTGATTGATACGAGTTGATTTCCTGTTACGATGGATGGAAGAAAGAATGGATAGTCCAATAGCTGCTTCAGCAGCCGCAAGGGCTATAACAAAAATTGCGAAAATGTCTCCTTTTAATTGGCGACTATCAAATAGATCAGAAAATGTTACGAGATTTAGATTAATTGAATTCAGTATAAGTTCAAGACATATTAGAGCTCTAACCATGTTTCGGCTTGTGATCAATCCATAGATACCAATCGAAAATAAATAGACACTCAAAAAAAGTACATGCTCAAACATCATTAACTAACTCCTTATCAATCTCGATTCATTTCAATATGAGGACAAGAATTGAACCGATTCAATTAATTAGAATAGAACAATTACACAACAAAAGAGAAAAGAAGGTATTTGTTGTGTTGGCAGTAGATGGGTTTTACTAAATCAAAATTGTGATTCTTTAGTTATTTATTTTATATTTGAAATTCTAAGAATTTTGACTCATTCTAAGTATTTCTTATTGTCGAGCCATAGTAATTGCACCTATTAAAGAAACTAGAAGAATTAGGGAAATGAGTTCAAACGGAAGATAAAAATCGGTTGCTAAATGAATCCCAATTTGTTGAACGTTATTTATGAGACCCTGTTCTACTATTTGGTTTGATCTTGTAGTCCAAAGAATTCCATACCACGACGTATCTGGGATAGTAGTCATTAGTGAAAAAGGAATAGTTATACAAAGGAGTAAAGTAAACCCATCTCCAATAGTCCAATAATTCTTATCTTTAGACCACTCTGAGCCGTTTACAAACATTACAGCAAATATGATCAAGACATTTATGGCTCCCACATAAATAAGAAGTTGTGCGACAGCTACAAAGTAGGAATTTAATAAAAAATAGAATAAGGATATACAAACAAGAACTAATCCTAGCGAAAAGGCAGAATAAATTGGGTTGGTAAGTAATACTACTCCTAGACCTCCTAGTAGAAGAACAAATCCCCCAAATAGCACAAGAATCTCATGTATTGGTCCAGGTAAATCCATTATGGATAAGAAGAAATTTCTAGTATAAAATTTTTCATGAACTGACTAAAACTAAAAGATTCAAGGAAGGAAAAAGGTATTAGGATATTTTTTTGTATATGCATATAAGTTGTTAAGCAGTAGTTATTCTTTTTTCGTTAGAGTTAGTAAAAATGGATTTTTCTAATAAAAAAATCCTAATACCTAGTAATCCGTAATCGTTCTTGAATTCCAAGATTTTTCTTCGTCTATTTTACTTTGAGGCGAATTCCTAATTGTTTGAATTGTGTAATCTCCCATTATGGAGATTGGTAACCGACTCAAAGCAATTTGATTGTAATTCAATTCATGACGATCATAAGTAGAAAGTTCATATTCTTCAGTCATTGATAAACAATTTGTGGGACAGTATTCAACACAGTTACCACAAAATATACAAACTCCGAAATCAATACTATAATTAAGCAATTGTTTTCTTTTAATATCCTTTTCAAATCTCCAATCCACAAGGGGTAGATCTATCGGGCATACGCGAACACATACTTCACAAGCAATGCATTTATCAAATTCAAAGTGTATTCGCCCCCGGAAACGCTCCGATGTAATTGATTTTTCATAAGGGTAGTGAATCGTTATAGGTAAACGATTTGTGTGGGATAAGGTAATTATTAAACCTTGACCAATGTATCTTGCGGCGCGTATTGTTTGTTGACCATAACTAATGAACCCAGTTAGCATAGGGAACATATTCTAAATCTATATATGAAAAAGGTATGTTTCTTTCTCTTGTTTGAGAGAACTTTTGTGTTGAAAATATTCTTACTGTTATTGTATTCTTATTTATAGTGAAACTAGTTGGGAAGAAGTTGTTAATAAGAGATTGCCCAGAGAAATAGGTAAAAGAAATTTCCATCCAAGATTTAATAACTGATCCATTCTCATCCTGGGTAAAGTCCATCTTATTGTGATAGAAATGAAGAGAAATAAATAAGCTTTAGTTAATGTAATAAAGATACCTATTACCATTTCCAAAATTCCAATTATTTTATTCATTTGGAAAAATCCAAAAAAGGATATATAGGGAATAGAGAAATTCCACCCGCCTAAGTATAGAACAGTTACAAATAAAGAGGAAACTAATAAATTTAGGTAAGAAACAAGATAAAATAAACCATATTTAATACCAGAATATTCGGTTTGATAACCTGCTACTAATTCTTCTTCTGCTTCTGGTAAATCAAAGGGTAATCTTTCACATTCTGCTAAAGAAGAAATTAGAAAAACTAGAAAACCTATAGGCTGACGCCAAAGATTCCATCCAAAAAAACCATATTTGGACTGTGCTTCAACTATATCAACTGTACTTGAACTATTAGATAATCATAGTCGATGATAACATCACAGTTCCCACCGCTATTCCAAAACCGTACATGAAACCTTAGCTTCATACGGCTCCTCTATGATCAGAAAAAAGGAAAGGATTGTTTCGTTTCGGTATTATCCCCTGGGCATAGATAGAATTAGGTAAGATAAAATTGATTGGAAAGCCCAAAATTAGACCAAAGCAATTACGTCTGCTAGAATAACAAAAAAGCGCTTCCGAATTGATCTCATCCTTTATATAATATAATTTTTCTTTGTTCGGTAATAACTTAATATTGGAATAAATCACTCATTATAGCAATTAATAAATGGAAAGAATTTGGCATTAGTTCATGAGGAATTCTGAAAGATCCTTTTTTGTATTGTATTCCATATCTTTTGTCCTATTCTTCTTTCCCCGGGAGGGGTATACTTAAAAAAAGAATAAAGGGTTAATTCGTTCTTGATAGCCATTTCCTTAACAAGTGAATGGGAACATACTCTAGACCGGAATCTGAAGAAAGTACTGCTTGATCATTTCCACCAATTTCAAGTCCTTATTATGATTCCTTTTATGAGGAAAAATGTCTAATGATTTAGATTCTCTCATTACTAATCCTGTATGTACTTTAGTGTTCCTAATCCCTCACTAACTTTTGATGGATTGCCTTATGGTTATAAGTTTAAATTATAGTAATAACTCAAAATATTCTAGTAATGGAATTCCATATCGCGAATCCTTTATTCTTGCCCGCTTCAAGATATGATGACTAATTAAACAATCTCAACCTTGGGGTAAAGAGTTTACACTGCTTATGTTTACTTGAACTTTTTTCTTGTACGTAGGAAATGAGATTTTTTATTTTTACTACAAATTAATAAGCTGTTTTGTTTCACTCATATAGCTATCGAGTTTAACTTACCAACGCGAATACAGAATAAGCAAAGGAAGATAAGCATTCAATGTATTTTAGAGGAAAAAGATCCTATTTTAACGAATCACACGTAGAGATATTGCTAGTACACAAAAAGTTAATGGTATTTCATAACTAATAGATTGAGCAGCCGCTCGTAGACCGCCTGAAAAAGAATATTTATTATTTGAGCTATATCCTGCCATGAGAAGACCAATAGGAGCAATACTTGAAATCGCAATCCATAAAAAAACACCAATACTAAGATCAGCTAAAACAAAACGATATCCCAAAGGGATAACTAAAAAACTTAATAAAATGGATATGACTGCTATAGAGGGACCAATGCTAAATAAAGGAATCTCTCCTCGGGATGGGAGGATATCCTCTTTTAAAAGTAGTTTAGTTCCATCTGCTATAGCTTGAAGCAGTCCCAGGGGGCCAGCATATTCAGGACCAATACGTTGTTGTATCGATGCGGATATTTCTCTTTCTAACCACACAATTACGAGTACTTCTATTGTGATTCCCAGTAGGAGGGCCAAAATGGGTAGAATCCATATAAGTCCGTAGATTTCTTTTAATAATTCCGATTTCGAAAAAGAATTGATAGTTTCTACCTCTACCCTATCTATTATCATTTCAACGATCAACTTCCCCCATAATGATATCTATACTACCTAATATTGTCATGATATCAGCCAATTTCATTTTTTTAACTAGCTGAGGAAGAATTTGCAAATTAATAAAACCCGGTGGACGAATTTTCCATCTCCAGGGGAAAAGACTATCATCTCCTACCAGATAAATTCCTAATTCGCCTTTTGGAGCTTCTACTCTTACATAAAGCTCTTGCTTTGATAATTCAAAATTGGGCGAAGGTTTTTTACCAAGAAATCGATATTCAAAATCATTCCATTCGGGATTCTTTGCTTTCTTAAAGCGTCGGGCTTCTAAATTCTCATAAGGTCCTCCAGGAATTTTCTCTACAGCCTGTTGAATAATTTTTATGGATTCCCTCATTTCACCGATTCGTACTAAATAGCGAGCTAACGAATCTCCTTCTTTTTGCCATTGAACTTTCCAATCGAATTGATTGTAAGACTCATAAGGATCGATTTTACGAAGATCCCATTGTATTCCAGAAGCTCGTAACATTGGTCCCGATAAGCCCCAATTTACAGCTTCTTCTCCGCTAATAAAACCGACTCCTTCAACTCGTTCTAAAAAAATAGGATTCTGTGTAATAAGTTGTTGATATTCAACAACTCCTTGTAAAAAATAATCACAGAAATCTAAACATTTATCCATCCATCCATAAGGGAGATCGGCAGCTACCCCTCCGATGCGAAAGTAATTATGCATCATTCGCATACCTGTAGCAGCTTCAAATAGATCATATATCAATTCTCTCTCTCTAAAAATGTAGAAAAAAGGAGTCTGTGCCCCGAGATCCGCCATAAAAGGTCCAAGCCATAACAAATGAGAAGCTATACGGCTCAATTCTAACATAATTACTCTAATATAGCTGGCTCTTTGGGGTATTTGAATATTCTCCAAGAATTCTGGTGCATTTACCGTTATTGCTTCTGTAAACATAGTAGCTAAATAATCCCATCGTGTTACATAAGGCAAGTATTGTATAATACTTCTGTTTTCCGCAATTTTTTCCATTCCTCTGTGTAAATACCCTAATATAGGTTCGCAATCAATAACATCTTCACCATCGAGAGTAACAATTAGTCGAAGAACACCATGCATTGATGGGTGTTGAGGACCCATATTGACTATCATGAGATCTTTTCTTTTAAGCGATAGACTCATATCCTTGTTCTTATTCTTTATTCCATGAAAATGGATTATTCCATGAATTCCTCAAAACGAGGCTCATCAAAATGCAAAATCTAAGACTACTATAAGACTACTAATAAAATAAGAAAAAAATTCGAACGATTAAATTACTTCTCCCGAATATCCAACTGACTGATTAATTTCTTATAACGTACTCTATTTTTCTTTGCCAAATAAGCCAGCAAACGTTGACGTTTTCCCAAAAGTCTTCGTAGACCTCTTTCCGATGAAAAATCTTTTTTGTGTAATTCTAAATGTGAAGCAAGTCTCCGTATCTTATTGGTGAAACTGAATACTTGAAATTCAACAGAACCCCTGTTTTCTTGTTTTTCTTCTTTAACCATAAATCAACAAATTTTTCTACCTCCTTTCTTTTTCATGTATTTTTCTGATCAGGAAAAATAAAAAATTATGTCAGTTATTTTTAAGTTATTCTAATCTCGTACACACAAAAATTTGCAATTATTCATCTACTGCTGGAATCTGGAATTTGGATTTATTTTATCGATGCAAATTGGATTTGGATAGAAGGGTACATTCTTTTATTTTAGATAGAAGAAACATTTCTTCTATCTAAAATAAAAGAATTTTGCTGATTTATTTATTGCTATATCCAATTTATAGAATTGATATACCATTTAATTGATATCATTTAGCAAAATGAAACACAGCATATGCATCCATCTTTGGGCTCGAGAATTTCACGGGATAGAGATATAGTATAAGAAATAGGCTATTAAGTAACTCTAAATGAATTGTGGATACATCTGTATCCTTAACATACTGAAACGACTGCCATTATTCGTATCAAACCAATAGCGATTCATAAAAGCTAAATCTTGTAATCAATGGTGGGCCAATAATGAATTTTTTTGCATATGTATTAAGACGCTTGGTCTGATTTCGAAATTGTCCAGAGTTTTTTATGTTGTTTTCATTGCAAAATGATGGATCTCCTTCCGTAACTTTCCAATTACGAGTACGAGAATTGAAAGACATGAAAATTCTCAATTCTCTACGGCGTCTAGGAGATAGATCGAATATTTTCAGGAACAAGAAAATCAGAAGAATCTTTTTCTCTATTCACTACCATTCCGCGTCTTCGACTTCTATTAGTTTCTTTTCTTCTTTAATGCAATAGCTATAGTTTGATATAGAATCCATTTCTCAAAGTAATGGAAACCATTCTCTTATAGGAAATGGTTCGAAAATCGCTATTCCACCTTTTAGGTTTAGGTATCGTGAAAAGTGATACCTGTGAAGATCGTGCATTTCAGTCACATTCAGATCCGTTTTTCGAGTCCATGATATAACCAAATTGGATGGATCTTCCACCCGTTTAGCTAAGAAAGAATAGATGCAGAGGTGGATAATAGATCGATATGAAGATCATGAGCTGCCCCATAATGAAACCGCCAGTAGTCGCGAATATCTCCTTCTTCCCTAACCCAAGATTGGAGAAAGAAGATCTAAGAGGGACCTATGGAGAATGTGGTCAGAAATCCATAATAGAGTCCGACCACAA